CAACGTAATTTAAAAAAAAGAATAGCCTATTCCTCCGTATCTCATATGGGTTTCATAATTATAGGAATTGGCTCTATAAGTGATATGGGCCTCAATGGAGCCATTTTACAAATAATATCTCATGGCTTTATTGGCGCTGTACTCTTTTTCTTGGCGGGAACGAGTTTTGATAGAATACGTCTTGTTTATCTCGACGAAATGGGCGGAATGGCGATCCCAGTTCCAAAAATATTCACGGCTTTCAGTATCTTATCGATGGCTTCCCTTGCATTACCGGGGATGAGTGGTTTTGTTGCAGAATTAATAGTATTTTTTGGACTAATTACCAGCCAAAAATTTTTTTTAATAACAAAAATACTAATTACATTTGTAATGGCAATTGGAATGATATTAACTCCTATTTATTCATTATCTATGTTACGCCAAATGTTCTATGGATACAAGTTTTTTAATGCTCCAAACTCTTATTTTTTTGATTCTGGACCGAGAGAGTTATTTGTTTCGATTTCTATCCTTTTACCTGTAATAGGTATTGGTATTTATCCGGATTTCGTTTTCTCACTATCCGTTGACAAGGTCGAAGATATTATAGCTAATTATTTTTATAGATAATTTTTTAAAAAATTAATAAAATAAAAAACATCAATCTTATAGTATATAGTATAATAAGAATAAGATTTTTAAAAAATTCGTTGTACAATTGCAAAAAACAAATCTTTTTTCTTCTCTTAAGTTTATTTTTAACTTAAACTAATGAATTATACTTTTAACCAGATATGTTTGGCCTTTGTAAGAACCTTTTGAATCAAACTAGTGATTCAAAAGGTTCTCCATGGCTTACACGATGTTTTCTTATATATATACTGTCCCATGTTTATTTGTGTTCATTAGGTCCTTTTTTTAGTTAGATGTTAGGGTAAATGAACCATAACTATGTAGCCCTATTCCTAATAGATTGACCCCAAAATAGCATATCCAAATTATAAGAAATCCCATAGAGGCTACAATTGCAGAATTTACAACCTCAAAATTTTTATTTGTTCGAATATGTAAATAAATCGCAAATACGGTCCAAGTAATAAATGCCCAAGTTTCTTTCGGATCCCAATTCCAATATGAGCCCCATGCCTCATTTGCCCATACTGCTCCCGAAAGAATACCTATGGTTAAAAAGATAAAACCTATACCAATAATACGATAACTCCAATGATCCAATTGTTGAATCAATTGAGACCTATAATAATTCCTAGAAGAAATTAAAGAAGTGTTCCATAAAACATTGTTTCTTTCGTTCATGTATTGGATCTCATCAAAACAAAACGACTCATTATTGCTTTTCTGAAAAAGACTTATGACTTTGCGAGATGTAATGACTATAAGAGCTACTGATAATAATGATCCACATAAAAGAGATGCATAGGCCAATACCATCATACTTACATGCATCATTAACCAATGAGATTGGAGAGCGGGTACTAATAGTACGGATTGATGCATTTCGGTTAAAAAACCAGAAGTAGCAAAGCCTTGGGTAAAAATAACACTTGGCGCGGTTATTGCGCTTAAAGGTTTTTTTTTTTTTTTTAAATACGGAACCATATGAATAATGGACAAACTCCATGAAAGAAAAATTAATGATTCGTATAAATCACTTAAAGGTAAATGCCTTGAATAAATCCAACGAGTAATTAATAATCCTGTTATACAGACAAAAGTAGTTTTTATGCCTTTTTCTGATGAATCATATAGTCCTACGCTTTCATTAACTAATAAGATTATCAAACGAATTGAAATTATAATTGAAACAACCGAAAAGGATATATGAGTTAATATATGCTCTAAAATGGAAAATATCATAAAAAATTATAAAAAAAGAGGAGAATCTCCCAATTATAGAAATGGAAATCGGGAATAGAATTCATTATAGGACTTACTCTTTTATAAGATGCCATGCCGCCACTCGGACTCGAACCGAGATGCTCTAGCACTGCTTCCTAAGAGCAGCGTGTCTACCGATTTCACCATAGCGGCTTTTCAAAATCATAATAACCTATTTTTATTCAATTGTCGAGGTTAAAATACTCAATCATTCAATATTTTTGATTTTTATTTTATAAGAAACATTGAAATTCATGAATAAATAAATTGATGAATCAAAACTCGTTTAAAAAATAGTGATTTGAACCTAGTTACAATAATAATCCTTATTTTTTATTATTTTATTTAATATTTAGATTTATAGTGTCTATTTTATTTAACGTAACATTAACAATGGAGTTCTTTTAGTTTATACTCTCCTAAAATGGAACTTTTCTAACTACATAGTTTTTACCGCAATTCAATGTTCTTTTTTTTTTATTATTATTTTTTTTATGATGATACATTTCTCGTATAAAATATCCATTTATAAAAGCTTCTTGTCGCATTTAGGTGGATATTTTATACGAGAGATATAAGGATAAGGATTATATATATTGATAATGATTTTTTAAAACGATTGTTCAGAGAATTCCAAAACAAGTTTTAAACTTAAAAAAAAATGAGTTTCAACAAATCATTAATTTGGATTAAAGATCTTATATTATGTTTGTTTTTTCTAATAAATATTTGTTTTTTCCTATTTGAAAATAATTTATATATAAAAAAATTATTCTATTTCTATATAAATTAGTATTTAGTATAAATTCTAAACAAAATTCAAAACTAGACTCTTTTTAGAGTCAGAGATAGATCCAGATTATTCCAATGTTTCATTATTTATTTCTTGTTGTACAAAAAAACTTTTTGAATTCCCTGTAGAAAGAGATTTCGCTAATGAAAAAACTTTTAATGCTACCCAATACCCCTTCCTTTTCCAAATATTATTACGAATTCGTTTTTTTGATATGGAAGTACGTTTTTTTGGAACTGCCATTAAAAAATTATGATAGGGTATTTAGTTCTATAGTTGGATGTGAAAGACATCTATTGTTCAAAATCAATTGTTTTTACTATATAATTCTCTCTTTATTGTCTAAATTGGACTCTTTTCATAAAAAAAATAGAAACCCAAAGTGGTTGTGTCTTTATGTTGTTTATTTTCGTCATGCTATATTTATACATGTAATAAAATACATCAAAAAGTTTAAGAAACCAACCTTTTATTTTTGAATTAAAAAAAAACTTAATAATTTTTTTTTATTAATTGGTCAAGCTCAAAAAAAGAGTGCACCTAATGAAAATTAAAAAATTAAAATGAGACTAGTAGTTAATCTGTTAAAGTATATATCATTTTTTATATAAAAAAGAAGTCCTTTTATTTTTGTAATTTCTTCACTCAATTAAAAAACTTCATTGGTTAATGATTCTGAATAAATGAACTAAAAGAAAAAAAAAAAGAACTCTTTTTTTTTCTTTTTTCTGGGGTTAAGTTATGGACTGTGTCTGTCTTTTATGAATTCTATTAAAATAACATATTCTTTTTGATGTAATTATTTGTCCTTACTCTCTCTAGAGATTAAAATATTGTATTATGTAAATTGTAATAAGTAATAAGAATTTAAATTTTTATTTTTTTTTGTAGTTTCATAAAATATTACTTAAAAAAAAATAAGTATTTATTTTTCAATAGTAACTTGGTCATTTCATTTGACCAATTCTAACTTCTTTATTTGAAAATTTTTTTTGTTTGAAGTATTTGGAAAAGATTTAGAATAATTAAGAATAAAAATATTTATTTTAGTTTTACATATCTTATCTTAATTTTTTTATTAACTGACTCCTTTCAAAAAAAAAAATAAGAGTTGATGAATCAGAAACAGTTAACTAAGAATAAAATATTTTTATTTATTTTTATGGAATATACATACCAATATTCATGGATCATACCTTTCATTCCAGTTATAATTCCTATGTTAATAGGGGTGGGGCTTCTTCTTTTTCCGAAAGCAACAAAAAATCTTCGCCGCATGTGGGCTTTTCCTAGTGTTTTATTGTTAAGTATAGTTATGATTTTTTCAGCCAATCTGTCTATTCAGCAAATAAATAACAGTTATATCTATCAATATGTATGGTCTTGGACCATCAATAATGACTTTTCTTTAGAGTTCAGCTACTTGATCGATCCACTTACTTCTATTATGTTAATCTTAATTACTACTGTTGGAATTATGGTTCTTATTTATAGTGACAATTATATGTCTCATGATCAAGGATATTTGAGATTTTTTGCTTATATGAGTTTTTTCAATACTTCAATGCTGGGATTAGTGACTAGTTCTAATTTGATACAAATTTATATTTTTTGGGAATTAGTTGGAGTGTGTTCTTATCTATTAATAGGTTTTTGGTTCACACGACCGATTGCCGCGAATGCTTGTCAAAAAGCGTTCGTAACTAATCGTGTAGGGGATTTTGGTTTATTAGTAGGAATTTTAGGCCTTTATCGGATAACGGGGAGTTTCGAATTTCGGGATTTGTTTGAAATATTCAATAGTTTGATTTATAATAATGAAGTTAATTTTTTATTTGTTACTTTGTGTGCCTTCTTATTATTTTCTGGTGCAATTGCTAAATCCGCTCAATTCCCCCTTCACGTATGGTTACCTGACGCTATGGAAGGACCTACTCCTATTTCAGCTCTTATACATGCTGCTACGATGGTAGCAGCAGGAATTTTTCTTGTCGCTCGGCTTCTTCCTCTTTTTATGATTATACCTTACATAATGAATATAATAGCCTTAATAGGTATAATAACATTACTATTAGGAGCTACTTTAGCTCTTGCTCAAAAAGATATTAAGAGAAGTTTAGCCTATTCTACAATGTCTCAATTGGGTTATATGATGTTAGCTCTAGGTATTGGGTCTTATCGAGCTGCTTTATTTCATTTGATTACTCATGCTTATTCAAAAGCATTGTTGTTTTTAGGGTCCGGATCAATCATTCATTCAATGGAAGCTATTGTTGGATATTCTCCAGATAAAAGTCAAAATATGGTTCTTATGGGTGGTTTAATAAAA